CTATTATACAATGAGGGAGATAGAAAAAGAGAGAGATGGTAGAAAAGGGGGAGAGATGGGGGAAGAAGATAGGAAGGGGAATAAGGGGGCTCTTTAGGCAGGAGACGGGGGAATTCCTTAAGTTAAGAAAGAAAAAAGAATAAGAACACGGATACATAACATAAAAAAAAGAATAAATAAGACGATATTCGCCCTCCCCCTACATATTTAATTTCTTCTCCTATACAAAAACCAGCAAGACCTACTCCATTGGTAATTCCATCAATGACACCCTTATCGAAAAACTGCGTTAGTTCAGTTAATCCTCTTATACCCAGGGTAAAGACCCTAGTATAGAAAATATCTATATAACCACGATTATATGACCAACTGTATATCTTTTTTTTTACTTGATCCGAAAAAAACTTTTTCGGACCCTCTTTTACAAGAGAATTTATTAAATCCAAATTCTGAAAAAAGGAATAAGCGGATCCATAGAAGATATATGCTATGGATAGACCAAACATAGCTAGACTTACAGAAGAAATTGCATTAGTGATAAATTCATATGAATTTATGGAAGAATTAGAACTTTCCTGGAAAAAGTTTATTGAGGGAGTTAACCACTTTGATAATATGGTTAACTCCGCTATTCCATTATCCATTACTCCATTATCAAAATGGATTCCTATGGATCCAATGAACAAAGTAAAAAGCAGTAATATAAAAAGAGGGAATAGCATAGTATTTCCCGTTTCATGAGGATAGACAAAAGTGTTTTTAGCCCCAAAGGAAGTACTAAAGGACCCTATCCTATTTCTTGTATTACCATGAATTTTGGATCTATTTTGTGAAAAAAAAGAAACTCCACTCTTCGTTGTTGATAAAATGAAATCTCTATTCACTCCTTTGGGTATCCTTTTTCCCCATAAGGATATTGAATACAACGAACCCTCTTTAGTGCTACTGTAATTTTGAAAATGAACACGCAGGTACCCATCAAAAGTAAGTAAATATATCCGAAACATATAAAACGCAGTTAATCCTGCAGTAAAAGAGGCTATTATTCCAAAAAAGGGTGAATACAACCAACTATTACTAAGGATTTCATCTTTGGACCAGAAGCAAGCAAGAGGTGGAATACCACAAAGAGAAAGCGTACCCCATAAAAAAGTAGTTCTTGTAATTGGAACGTATTTTCTTAAACCACCCATAAGAACCATATTCTGACTTTTATCTGGTGAATATCCAACAAGAGGTTCCATTGAATGAATAATGGATCCGGATCCCAAGAACAATAAAGCTTTCGAATAAGCATGAGTGATCAAATGGAATAAAGCAGCTTGATAAGAACCTATACCTAGAGCTAACATCATATAACCCAATTGAGACATTGTAGAATAGGCTAAGCTTCTTTTAATATCTCTCTGAGCAAGAGCTAAAGTAGCTCCTAAGAAGAGTGTTATTGTACCTACTAAAGAAATGAAACTCATTATTAAAGGTAGGGATATGAAAAGAGGAAGAAGTCGAGCTAGAAGAAAAATCCCCGCAGCAACCATAGTTGCTGCGTGTATAAGAGCCGAAATGGGAGTGGGTCCTTCCATAGCATCGGGTAACCATACGTGAAGAGGGAATTGTGCAGATTTCGCAACTGCACCAAGGAATAATAAAAAAGCACACAAAGTAGTAAGTAAGGAATTAATCCCATTATTAGGAATCCAGTTATTAGCTATTTTGAACAAATCCCTAAACTCTAAACTACCTGTTATCCAAAAAAAACCTAAAATTCCTAATAACAGACCAAAATCCCCTACACGATTAGTTACAAAAGCTTTTTGACAAGCACTCGCTGCAATTGGCCGTGTAAACCAAAAGCCTATCAATAAATAGGAACACATTCCCACAAGTTCCCAAAAAAAATAAATTTGTATCAAATTGGAACTAGTAACCAATCCCAACATGGAAGTATTGAAAAAACTTATATAAACAAAAAATCTCAAATATCCTTCATCGTGAGACATATAATCGTCACTATAAATAAGAACGAGGATTCCTACAGTAGTAATTAGTATTAACATAATAGAAGTAAGCGGGTCGATCAAGTATCCAAATTCTAAGGAAAAATCATTATTGACGGTCCAAGACCATAGATATTGATAGATAGAACTTCCATTTATTTGTTGAATAGATAGGTGAACTGAGAATACCATAGCTATACTTAAGAGTAAAACACAAGGAAAAGCCCATATGCGACGAAGATTTTTTGTTGCTGTCGGAATAAGAATAAGTCCAAACCCCATTGACATAATAACTGGAAGTGGGAGAAGAGGGATTACCCATGCATATTGATATGTATGTTCCATAAGAAAAGAAATTGCAATTTTTACTTGAAATTTTTCTATAAAATAAAATTGTTTCCGATTCACCAAACCAATTCTTATCTCTTTCTGAAGGAATTCCAAAAAATAAGAATAAGACAAAATACTGGAATTCTTCATTTTTCCAAATTTCTCTCATTGAAATAATCAAAAATGAAGAATGGGTTTACTTGGTTAAATTCAAAAAGTTAATTAAATAACTTTGTTACCTAGTTATTACCTAAAGAAGGATATTTGTTAAAATACAAAAAAGGATTGAATCATTTTACTTTCTATTCATTTTTGTATTTCTTTCTATTAAAATGAAGATGAAGCAGCTCTCATGTTTCGTAACTGATTGATTGAATTCCAATGAAAACCTATGTTTATAGGAAATTATCGAATATTCCTTACTTCATATAGAACTGAAATCCTAATGACTAGAATTACCTAAGTTTTAGAATGTCTTATTTAAGAGACTAAGTATTTTTTTTGTTTTGATTGGAATTCCATTATGGAATACCATTCTGAACTTAATTAACTATTTGAATTTTCCCTTCCTTTTATCCCCCCATCTTATATGGGGGATAGGCCGTAGATCTATATATGGAGTATACTTAATATATAAATTGATTTAATTTAAATAGAAAACCTTTGTATATATTCTATATTATTAAAACAAAGTATAAAATATATATGAAAAATATGCTAAAAAATTCTTGTCTTATCCGCATTAGAGAAAATCAAGTAAAAAAGAATTCAGAATTTCAGTTCAGTATCTAAGTATAAATACTAAGAAAAAGTATAAATACTAAGAAAAAACAGAAAGAAGGATTGATTTGCGGCAATAGATGTCTTTCACATACAACTAGAAAAAAAGTAATCTCCTTTTTGAATGGCAGTTCCAAAAAAACGTACTTCGATGTCAAAAAAGCGTATTCGTAAAAATCTTTGGAAGAAAAAGACTTATTTTTCCATAGTACAATCTTATTCTTTAGCAAAATCAAGATCATTTTCCAGCGGTAGCGAGCATCCAAAACCAAAGGGTTTTTCTGGGCAACAAACAAACAAATAATCTGGTTTTGGAATAATCTGAATTGACCTATCCCAAAGAAATTCCAATTATTTAAAATGAATAATTCGGATTAATTAATGAATGTACTTTTATGTGTCGAATTCCTCGGTACAATATTCTTAGAACTAACCCCTCTGATATATAGAACAAAAGTTTTTGGTATACTGTGTCCTAAGTATTCTTTTCCTATCAACGAACTTTTCATAATAGAATCCTCATATTTTATTATGAGGATTCTATTATGAAAAGTAGAGTATTCTTGCAATAGGAATTACAACTTCTACCTATCTTATCAAAAATCCACAAAAAAATAGGTTTAGGCTTGGTAAATCATATTAATAAGAGCATAAAGGCTTTCATTCTAGAAATTTTGCTAAAATCCAAAATTCTTTGTATTTAATGATGAAATTATAGAAATTCTAATGGATAGATTGAAAGATTTTTTTTTATTTCAATGAGAAACTAATTAGAAAAAAATGAGTTCTATATTGCAACTGAGAAAAAACAGTTCCAACTCTTTCAAGCTTTGTTTCTATTGGGCAAAGCAAGAGTTTATTGTTAAAAAAATCCCCAATGATACTACCAAACGAAGTCCATTTTAATGAAGATTCTAATGTTCCTAAATTCTATGGACTCTCCCAATCTCGACGATTTGCGAGAAAATAACTATTATTCTTTTAACTTCCCTATTATTTAAAGTTAGCCGCCATGGTGAAATTGGTAGACACGCTGCTCTTAGGAAGCAGTGCTCAAGCATCTCGGTTCGAGTCCGAGTGGCGGCATTCTCGAAAAAGAATACAATAGATTAGAAAATGGATTCAATTCGAAATTTCCAATTTTGTAATGGGACCTTCTCCTTATGCTATTTGCAACTTTAGAACATATACTAACTCATATCTCTTTCTCAACCATTTCAATTGTGATTACAATTCATTTGATAACCTTATTAGTTCGTGAACTTGGGGGATTACGTGATTCGTCAGAAAAAGGAATGATAGCTACTTTTTTCTCTATAACAGGATTCTTAGTTTCTCGTTGGGCTTCTTCGGGACATTTTCCATTAAGTAATTTATATGAGTCATTGATCTTCCTTTCATGGGCTCTGTATATTCTTCATACGATTCCTAAGATACAGAACTCTAAAAATGATTTAAGCACAATAACTACGCCAAGTACTATTTTAACGCAAGGCTTTGCCACGTCGGGTCTTTTAACTGAAATGCATCAATCCACAATACTAGTACCTGCTCTACAATCTCAGTGGTTAATGATGCATGTCAGTATGATGTTACTAAGCTATGCAACTCTTTTGTGCGGATCCTTATTATCCGCCGCTCTTCTAATCATTAAATTTCGAAAGAATTTCAATTTCTTTTTAGAAAAGAAAAAAAATGTTTTAAATAAAACATTTTTCTTTAGTGAGTTTAGTGAGATTGAATATTTCTATGTAAAAAGAAGTGCTTTAAAAAACACCTCTTTTCCTTCATTTCCAAATTATTACAAATATCAATTAATTGAGCGTTTGGATTCTTGGAGTTATCGTGTCATTAGCCTAGGGTTTACCCTTTTAACCATAGGTATTCTTTGTGGAGCAGTATGGGCTAATGAGGCGTGGGGATCCTATTGGAATTGGGATCCTAAGGAAACTTGGGCATTTATTACTTGGACCATATTCGCAATTTATTTACATAGTAGAACAAATCCAAATTGGAAGGGTACGAATTCCGCACTTGTAGCTTCGATAGGATTTCTTATAATTTGGATCTGCTATTTTGGTATCAATCTATTAGGAATAGGTTTACATAGTTATGGTGCATTTACATTACCATCTAAATGATTACATAACATAAAACCTTCGTGAAATGAAAGTTTTTCCATTTTTGTTTGATTTGAGAACCCTTGAACGCCTTCTCAAAGGGTTCTCAAAAATTCGAGATAGATCTAATTAGACTTTTTTACTTTTTTCTGAATTATTTGGTTTTTCCACTATGGAATATAGAGCGGACTAGTAAAAAAAAATTATTTAGGATAATAATTGGATAAGAGAGCCTCTACCTTGTCAACCGATAGCGAGAGAACAAAATCTGGATAAATACCAATTCCTATTACTGGTAAAAAGATACAGATTAAAAGAAAGAGTTCTCGTGGTCCAGAATCCACCAAATTTGCGTTTGGAACATGAAATAGCTTGTATCCATAGAACATCTGGCGTAACATAGATAATAAAAAAATAGGAGTTAATATCATTCCAATTGCCATTACAAAAGTAATTAGCATTTTTGGTATTAACAGAAATTTTGGACTAGTAATTAGTCCAAAAAATACTACTAATTCTGCAACAAAACCGCTCATTCCTGGTAAGGCAAGAGAAGCCATTGAAAAGCTACTAAACATGGTAAAAATTTTCGGCATTGGGATAGATATCCCCCCCAGTTCTTCGAGATAAACAAGACGCATTCTATCACAAGCCGTTCCCGCCAAGAAAAAAAGTGTAGCACCAATAAATCCATGGGATAGTATTTGTAAAATAGCTCCATTGAGTCCAATGTTGGTTATGGAACCAATTCCTATAATTATGAAACCCATGTGAGATACGGAGGAGTAGGCTATTCTTTTTTTGAAATTTCGTTGACCAAGAGAAGTTGAAGCTGCATAGATTATTTGCATCGCTCCTATTATTACCAACCAGGGGGAAAATAGATAATGAGCATGAGGTAACAATTCCATATTGATCCGAATCAATCCGTATGCTCCCATCTTTAATAGGATTCCCGCTAAAAGCATACATGTACTGTAATGCGCTTCCCCATGGGTATCTGGTAACCACGTATGTAGGGGTATAATCGGCAATTTGACAGCATAAGCAATAAGGAAGCCAAAATAAAATAGTATTTCCAATGTTGCAGGGTATGATCGATTAATTAATCTTTCCAAATCTAATCTTGGTTCGTTGGAACCATATAAGCCCATACCTAGAACTCCGATTAAGAAAAAAATGGAACCGCCTGCAGTATACAAAATAAATTTTGTAGCTGAATACAGACGCCTCTTTCCCCCCCACATGGATAAAAGTAAGTAAACAGGAATTAATTCTAACTCCCACATGATAAAAAAAAGTAAAAGGTCTCGCGAAGAAAATAATCCTATTTGACCACTATACATTGCTAGCATCAGGAAATAGAATAATCGCGAATTCCGGGTAACTGGCCAAGCTGCTAAAGTAGCTAAAGTAGTGATAAATCCTGTCAATAAAATAGATCCTAATGAAAGTCCATCGATTCCCAATCTCCAGTGGAAATCAAAGACATCTATCCATTTAGAATCCTCCTTTAATTGGATTAAGGGATCCTCCAATTGGAAATGATAACAGAATGCATAAGTCATTAGAAGGAATTCTAATAAACAAATAGATATAGTATACCACCTAACGATTTTGTTTCCCCTATGAGGTAAAAAGAAAATTAATGAACCTGCAAATATCGGCAAAACAACAAGTATTGTTAACCAAGGAAAATAACTCATGATAAAGTGATAAAGAGAAGATACGTTTTGACCAGAAAAGCCCGTGCTCGAAATAAGCGAGCACAGGCTTCCTCGGTAAAGAGGAATCAGACGATTCAAGTGGAGTTTTTTGTAACGTATCAATAAGATAGAGCCATGCTGCGGGTTGTTTCAGGCCCTAAATAAACGCGGACACTTAAAAAATCTGTTGGGCAGGCAGATTCACATCTCTTACAACCCACACAATCTTCGGTTCTCGGCGCGGAAGCAATTTGCTTGGCTTTACACCCATCCCAGGGTATCATTTCTAATACATCTGTTGGACAAGCTCGTACACATTGAGTGCATCCTATACATGTATCATAAATTTTTACGGAATGTGACATTGGATCTATAAATTTTCCTTTTCAACATAAAAATTTTCGATCTGGTAAAAATGAAATTAGTACTATATGAGTCATATGTATTGTAGACACCAGACGAAGCAATGGTTTATCCAAACTTCAACAAATAAATAAATAAAATAATGCAATATATTTCTTAATCCGTTTGTGAGAAAGCGTGAAAAGAGCCAAGAGACTTGAATTTTTGGCTTCAACAATCATAATTATACGAATTGTACATACGAATTCGAATTAGCCAATTTATTGGCTATCGTCTTTTCAATATAAATTATTGCAATATTCAAATTGCAATATCAATGAATTGCAAAAATTCAATAAGTAAAAAAGAATACTATGTAATAACCTAATCAAAAAATAGATATTATAAAATAATAAAATAATAAGAAAATAGAAGAAAATAGTATTAGATTTCTATTCATCTTAATATTTGATATTATTATTATATGTGCGCCTTTGTTTAGAGGATTTTATGTCTAATTATTCAAAAAATTAGATTGATTGATACGAGTTGATTTCTTGTTACGATGGATGGAAGAAAGAATGGATAGTCCAATAGCTGCTTCAGCAGCCGCAAGGGCTATAACAAAAATTGCGAAAATGTCTCCTTTTAATTGGCGACTATCAAATAGATCAGAAAATGTTACGAGATTTAGATTAATTGAATTCAGTATAAGTTCAAGACATATTAGAGCTCTAACCATGTTTCGGCTTGTGATCAATCCATAGATACCAATCGAAAATAAATAGACACTAAAAAAAAGTACATGCTCAAACATCATTAACTAACTCCTTATCAATCTCGATTCATTTCAATATGAGGACAAGAATTGAACCGATTCCATTAATTAGAATAGAACAGTTACACAACAAAAGAGAAAAGAAGGTATTTGTTGGCAGTAGATGGGTTTTACTAAATCAAAATTGTGATTCTTTAGTTATTTATTTTAGATTTGAAATTCTAAGAATTTTGACTAATTCTAAGTATTTCTTATTGCCGAGCCATAGTAATTGCACCTATTAAAGAAACTAGAAGAATTATGGAAATGAGTTCAAACGGAAGATAAAAATCAGTTGCTAAATGAATCCCAATTTGTTGAACGTTATTTATGAGACCCTGTTCTACTATTTGGTTTGATCTTGTAGTCCAAAGAATTCCATACCATGACGTATCTGGGATAGTAGTCATTAGTGAAAAAAGAATAGTTATACAAACGAGTGAAGTGAACCCATCTCCAATAGTCCAATAATTCTTATTTTTAGACCATTCTGAGCCATTTACGAACATTACGGCAAATATGATCAAAACATTTATAGCTCCCACATAAATAAGAAGTTGTGCGACAGCTACAAAGTAGGAATTCAATAAAATATAGAATAAGGATATACAAACAAGAACTAATCCCAGCGAAAAGGCAGAATAAATTGGGTTGGTAAGTAATACTACTCCTAGACCTCCTAGTAGAAGAACAAATCCCCCAAATAGCACAAGAATCTCATGTATTGGTCCAGGTAAATCCATTATGGATAAGAAGAAATTAATAGTATAAAATTTTTCATGAACTGACTAAAACTAAAAGATTCAAGGAAGGAAAAAGGGATTAGGATATTTTTTTGTATATAAGTTGTATAGTTAGAAATGACATCACGAAAATCTACTCTCATTTTAAATCAGGAATAATTTGCAATAAGCAGTAGTTATTCGTTTTTCTTTATAGTTAATAAAAAACTATTGGATTTTTCTAACAAAAAAGATAAATCCTAGTAACTAATAATTAGTAACCGTTCTTGAATTCCAAGATTTTTCTTCGTCTATTTTACTTTGAGTCGAATTCCTAATTGTTTGAATTGTGTAATCTCCCATTATGGAGATTGGTAACCGACTCAAAGCAATTTGATTGTAATTCAATTCATGACGATCATAAGTAGAAAGTTCATATTCTTCAGTCATTGATAAACAGCTTGTCGGACAGTACTCAACACAATTACCACAAAATATACAAACTCCGAAATCAATACTATAATTAAGCAATTGTTTCCTTTTAATATCCTTTTCAAATCTCCAATCCACAAGGGGTAGATCTATCGGGCATACGCGAACACATACTTCACAAGCAATACATTTATCAAATTCAAAGTGGATTCGCCCCCGGAAACGCTCCGATGTAATTGATTTTTCATAAGGGTAGTGAATCGTTATAGGTAAACGATTTGTGTGGGATAAGGTAATTATGAAACTTTGACCAATGTACCTTGCAGCGCGTATTGTTTGTTGACCATAACTCATGAACCCAGTTACCATAGGGAACATATTCTAAATATCTATGAAAAAGATATGTTTCTTTCTCTTGTTTGAGAGAACTTTTGTGTTGAAAATATTCTTACTGTTATTGTATTATCTTATTTATAGTGAAACAAGTTGGGAAGAAGTTGTTAATAAGAGATTGCCCAGGGAAATAGGTAAAAGAAATTTCCATCCAAGATTTAATAACTGATCCATTCTCATCCTGGGTAAAGTCCATCTTATTGTGATAGAAATGAAGAGAAATAAATAAGCTTTAGTTAATGTAATAAAGATACCCATTGTCATTTCCAAAATTCCAACCATTTTATTCATTTGGAAAAATTCAAAAAAGGATATATAGGGAATAGAGAAATTCCACCCGCCTAAGTAGAGAACTGTTACAAATAAAGAGGAAACTAATAAATTTAGGTAAGAAACAAGATAAAATAAACCATATTTGATACCGGAATATTCGGTTTGATAACCTGCTACTAATTCTTCCTCTGCTTCTGGTAAATCAAAGGGTAATCTTTCACATTCTGCCAAAGAAGAAATTAGAAAAACCAGAAAACCTATAGGCTGACGCCAAAGATTCCATCCAAAAAAACCATATTTTGACTGTGCTTCAACTATATCAACTGTACTTGAACTGTTAGATAATCATAGTCGATGATAACATCACAGTTCCCACCGCTATTCCAAAACCGTACATGAAACCTTAGCTTCATACGGCTTCTCTATGATCAGAAAAAAGGAAAGGGTTGTTTCGTTTCGGTATTATCCCCCTGGGCATAGATAGAATTAGGTAAGATAAAATCGATTGGAAAGTCCTAAATTAGACCAAAGGAATTCCGTCTGCTAGAATAAGAAAAAGCGCTTCCGAATTGATCTCGTCCTTTATAATATAATGAAAATTTTTCTTTGTTCAGTAATAACTTAATCTTGGAATAAAACACTCGTTATAGCAATTAATAAATGAAAAGAATTAGGCATTAATTCATGAGGAATTCTGTATTAATATGAATAGAGGAAGGAAAAAATAAATAAATATCTTTTTTTTGTATTGCATTCCATATCTTTTGTCCTATTCTTCTTTCCCCGGGGAAGGGTACTTAAAAAGAAAAAAGGAATAAAGGATTAATTCGTTCTTGATAGCCATTTCTTTAACAAGTGAAAGGGAACATACTCTGGATCGGAATCCGAAGAAAGTACTACTTGATCATTTCCACCAATTTCAAGTCCTTATTATGATTCCTTTTATGAGGAAAAATCTCTAATGTCTTAGATTCCCTCATTACTAATCCTTTATGTACTTTAGTGTTCCTAACCCCTCACTAATTTTTGATGGATTCCCCTTATGATTATAAGTTATAGTAATAACTCGGAATATTCTAGTAATGGAATTCCATATCGCGAATCCTTTATTCTTGCCCGCTTCAAGATATGATGACTAATCAAAAAATCTCAACCTTGGGGTAAAGAGTTTACACTACTTATGTTTACTTCAACTTTTTTCTTGTACGTAGGAAATGAGATTTTTTCTTTTTACTACAAATTAATAAGTTGTTTTGTTTCACTCATATAGCTATCTAGTTTAACTTACCAACCCGAGAATAAGAAAAGGAAGATAAATATTCAATGGATTTTGGAGGAAAAAGATCCTATTTTAACGAATCACACGTAGAGATATTGCTAGCACACAAAAAGTTAATGGTATTTCATAACTAATAGATTGAGCAGCAGCTCGTAGACCGCCTGAAAAAGAATATTTATTATTTGAGCTATATCCTGCCATAAGAAGACCAATAGGAGCAATACTTGAAATGGCAATCCATAAAAAAACACCAATACTAAGATCGGCTAAAACAAAACGATATCCCAAAGGGATAACTAAAAAACTTAATAAAATTGATATGACTGCTATAGAAGGTCCAATGCTAAATAAAGGAATATCTCCTCGGGATGGCAGGATATCCTCCTTAAAAAGTAGCTTAGTTCCATCGGCTATAGCTTGAAGCAGTCCCAGGGGGCCAGCATATTCAGGACCAATACGTTGTTGTATCGATGCGGATATTTCTCTTTCTAACCACACAATTACGAGTACTTCTATTGTGATTCCCAGTAGGAGGGTCAAAATGGGTAGAATCCATATCAGTCCATAGACTTCTTTTAATAATTCCGATTTCGAAAAAGAATTGATAGTTTCTATCTCTACCCTATCTATTATCATTTCAACGATCAACTTCCCCCATAATGATATCTATACTACCTAATATCGTCATGATATCAGCCAATTTCATTTTTTTAACTAGTTGAGGAAGAATTTGCAAATTAATAAAACCGGGTGGACGAATTTTCCATCTCCAGGGGAAAAGACTATCATCTCCTACCAGATAAATTCCTAATTCACCTTTTGGAGCTTCCACTCTTACATAAAGCTCTTGCTTTGACAATTCAAAATTGGGCGAAGGTTTTTTACCAAGAAATCGATATTCAAAATCATTCCATTCGGAATTCTTTGTTTTCTTAAAGCGTCGGACTTCTAAATTCTCATAAGGGCCTCCAGGAATTTTCTCTACAGCCTGTTGAATAATTTTGATGGATTCCCTCATTTCACCCATTCGTACTAAATAGCGAGCTAATGAATCCCCTTCTTTTTGCCATTGGACTTTCCAATCGAATTGGTTGTAAGACTCATAAGGATCAACTTTACGAAGATCCCATTGTATTCCAGAAGCTCGTAACATCGGTCCCGATAAGCCCCAATTTACTGCTTCTTCTCCGCTAATAAAACCGACTCCTTCAACTCGTTCTAAAAAAACGGGATTCCGTGTAATAAGTTGTTGATATTCAACAACTCCTCGTAAAAAATAATCACAGAAATCTAAACATTTATCGACCCATCCATAAGGTAGATCGGCGGCTACCCCTCCGATGCGAAAGTAATTATGCATCATTCGCATACCTGTAGCAGCTTCAAATAGATCATATATCAATTCTCTCTCTCTAAAAATATAGAAAAAAGGGGTCTGTGCGCCTAGATCCGCCATAAAAGGTCCAAGCCATAACAAGTGAGAAGCTATACGGCTCAACTCTAACATAATTACCCTAATATAGCTGGCTCTTTGGGGTATTTGAATATTCTCCAAGAATTCTGGTGCATTTACCGTTATTGCTTCTGTAAACATAGTAGCTAAATAATCCCATCGTGTTACATAAGGTAAGTATTGTATAATAGTTCGGTTTTCCGCGATTTTTTCCATTCCTCTGTGTAAATAGCCTAATATGGGTTCACAATCAATAACATCTTCACCATCGAGAGTAACGATCAGTCGAAGAACACCATGCATTGATGGGTGCTGAGGGCCCATATTGACTATCATGAGATCTTTTCTTGTAAGCGGTAGACTCATATCCTTTCTTCCTTAATTCATTATTCCATGAAAATGGATTATTCCATGAATTCCTCAAAACGAGGCTCATCAAAATGAAAAATCTAAGACTACTATAAGACTACTAATAAAATAAGAAAAAAATTTGAACGATTAAATTACTTCTCCCGAATATCCAACTGACTGATTAATTTCTTATAACGTACTCTATTTTTCTTTGCCAAATAAGCCAGCAAACGTTGACGTTTTCCCAAAAGTCTTCGTAGACCTCTTTCCGATGAAAAATCTTTTTTGTGTAATTCCAAATGTGAAGCAAGTCTCCGTATCTTATTGGTGAAACTGAATACTTGAAATTCAACAGAACCCCTGTTTTCTTCTTTTTCTTCTTTAACCATAAATCCCAAAATTTTTCTACCTCCTTTCTTTTTCATGTATTTTTCTGATCAGGAAAAATAAAAAATTATGTCAGTTATTTTGAAGTTATTCTAATCTCGTACACACAAAAATTTGCAATTATTCATCCACTACTGGAATTTGGATTTATTTTATCGATGCAAATTGGATTTGGATAGAAGGGTACATTCTTTTATTTTAGATAGAAGAAACATTTCTTCTATCTAAAATAAAAGAATTTTGCTGATTTATTTATTGCTATATCCAATTTATGGAATTGATACACCATTTAATTGATATCGTTTAGCAAAATGAAACACAGCATATGCATCCATCTTTCGGCTCGAGAATTTCACGGGATAGAGATATGGTATAAGAAATAGGCTATTAAGTAACTCTAAATGAATTGTGGATACATCTGTATCCTTAACATACTGAAACGACTGCCATTATTCGTATCAAACCAATAGCGATTCATACAAGCTAAATCTTCTAATCAATGGTGGGCCAATAATGAATTTTTTTGCATATGTATTAAGACGCTTGGCCTGATTTCGAAATTGTCCAGAGTTTTTTATGTTGTTTTCATTGCAAAATGATGGACCTCCTTCCGTAACTTTCCAATTACGAGTACGAGAATTGAAAGACATGAAAATTCTCAATTCTCTACGGCGTCTAGGAGATAGATAGAATATTTTCAGGAACAAGAAAATCAGAAGAATCTTTCTCTCTATTCACTACCATTCCGCGTCTTCGACTTCTATTAGTTTCTTTTCTTCTTTAATGCAATAGCTATAGTTTGATATAGAATCCATTTCTCAAAGTAATGGAAACCATTCTCGTATAGGAAATGGTTCGAAAATCGCTATTCCATCTTTTAGGTATCGTGAAAAGTGATACCTGTGAAGATCGTGCATTTCAGTCACATTCAGATCCGCTTTTCGAGTCCATGATATAACCAAATTGGATGGATCTTCCACCCGTTTAGCTAAGAAAGAATAGATGCAGAGGTGGATAATAGATCGATATGAAGATCATGAGCTGCCCCATAATGAAACCGCCAGTAGTCGCGAATATCTCCTTCTTCCCTAATCCAAGATTGGAGAAAGAAGATCTAAGAGGGACCTATGGAGAATGTGGTCAGAAATCCATAATAGAGTCCGACCACAACGACCGAATTAATTATCCTCATCGAGAAACTTAGACTACTAAGTAGAAAAGGTAGAAAAGATTTGAAAATCATGGCATGGGTCTCCTTTTTTTCTTTCTTTAGAGTTTTCTATATGCACAATTTCTCGATGTTTCGATGAGAATTTCTTGACTTTCCATATATAGAAAGAGATAGACTATAAATGACATCTCTTATGTAAATAAGACCAAAGGGATGGATATTAAATGATAGGAAGTGCTAGGAAGTGAAATAGAATGAAATAGAGCCACTTTGGGCTTCCCTATGAAATGAGGCATGGAACGGAGTCACTACGAAGAAATTCCGGGAGTTACGAAAGAAGCTTCGGACTCATATTGTTCATGGGTTGAGAGCGGGAGTTGAACTCTAGGAGGTCGAATCTCCCCTTGTTCCTCAGTAGCTCAGTGGTAGAGCGGTCGGCTGTTAACT